ATTTTCATAACCCTGCTGTGCAAAAATGGGGTATGCGTTTGAAATGGGTGCTCGAATTATTATATATATCATGAGCGATACGGAAATGGATCGAGTAATCTCTTCTTTTATCCAATAAACGGCATTTTTAGTTTGCATGGTCCAATCATTGATCCTGAAAATTTCTACAATAAAATTAGGTAGGTCGCTCGTACAGTTCCCTATCCACGATTCTGCTATTTACTGAAATAACTTTAATTAGGAAGAATCTGGGTAGAAAGAAAAAAAGAATAAGTCAAATCTTGAATATTTAGCTTTTGTACAAAGTACGTTATAATGGGATCGGGGGATCATTTTTTCAGTCATTCATTCACTCATTGAATGATAAATCACTACAAGTGACGGAGATACACGATTTAAATAACGGAAAATCCAATATTTAAAAAGAGTATCTAGAATGACTGGAAAAGTGGAAACAAGAATGGATAGAATTTGTTCATTATGAGGAAATCCGAAATCTTTATAGACAGAACCTATCATTAATTCCCAACCATGAGGCGAATGAAATCCTATACATAAATCAGTTAATAAAATAATAGAAAAAGCTTTTATTGTATCGCTTAAGTTATATAGGAATTCTTGAACCCAAGAGTTAAGAATAAGAAGTTCTTGATTACCTATAATAGAATAACCACTTAGCATAACGAAACAGATTATATTTGTCGAGAAGTGCCAAATTGTATTGATACAATCCTGATTGTGCGTCTTGATCAATTGGACCATTTCTTGGTAGATTCCGATACGAAGGTTTTGTAAACGTGTTTCCGGGTATTCCTTTATCATTTCATCCAAGAGGAACAATTCCTCCAATTCTATGAATTTTTGTAGGATACTCTTTTCTTGAATATCAGTCAAGAAAATTTCGGATTGCCTAGTATTCCACGAATTAGTAACCCAAGATTCCAGACTTTTCTTAAATAAGAAAGAGATCCACCAGGGCAAAAAGACTATAGATGTAAGATAAAGAAGAGGAATCAATGCTTTCTTTTTTGTTTTGCTCTTTTTCATTTTTCGTCTTTAATCGCCACCTCTATTAATATTTCTATCAAGTCTAAGTTCTATCACAAATCGAAGTTCTATTACAAATCATAGTTCTATCACAAATCATAGAGATATCTATTCCTCCTTTTTTTATTTGTGATTCAGGAGTTAGTCCTTGAATTTAGAAAGAATACAGAAATCAAATAAGAAATAGAAAGAAAATAGTCCACTTCCAATTCGTGAAGGAAAAGAATATTGTATTGTTTCCAATATTTCGAAAAAACAATTCTTGATTTTTTTCAATTCATTTTTTTTTCTTTTTCAAAATCCTTCAATTGGTACACGCAAAAAAGAGGCCAATTCCGCCGCTTTTTGTTCCATTTCTCGTGGAGTCAAATTCTCATCAGTGCGAGTCAAGGGAATGGATCCCTGTCCTCCGATTTCCATATAAAGGACACGACGAGTATAAATGCCCTCTTTAACTTCTATTCTGATAGACTGAATGTCTTTCATAAGGAATCGGAGAAAAATACGACGATTTTTTCCAGGAAATCCCCAGCGAAAAATACAAACTATTCCTTGTTTTCTATCGAATCGATCATAACCACTACCTACACTCCACGAAATTGTACACCACAAATAGAAGCTAATAAAGAGACCCGCGATTCCATAGAACGACATTACGATCCCTTGTGGAAAAAAAAGCATTTGCTGAGACGGAAATAAGGGTATCAAATTTCTACCGAGATAACTGGAAGTTCCAACCAATAAGAACCCCAACGAACCTAAAAAGAGGATAAAGGCCCAACAGAAATTACTTGTTTTTCGAGACCCTGTTCTAAGTTCTATCCATATACGTTCTGATCGCCAACCCATATTAGATCCAGTTGTATTTTATTGAATAAAAATAACCCAAATGAATTTGAGTTTCCTTTTTTTGGTTTCCCGAAGTAACGCTCATCAACTAGTACTATTCTGATGTAAACCTTGGAGAAAAATTCATCGAATTTCTTAATAGATCTAAAAAAAGAATAGATGAGATTTGTCCCTACTGCCCGTATCTAAAAAATCTTGTTTTTTTGAACATAAATAAATAACGAAGACATTGCAATTGCCGGAAATACTAGGCCCACTAAAGGCACAAAAACAGACGGTAAGTTGCTGAGAGTTGTCATAGAATGGATACCTCAATTTAATTATTTGTACCTGTTAAGTTTTTGTTGTTATATTAACATTTTGGTTCGATGTTATAAAGATATTTTTTAGAATCCATGTAGAATTATACTCATATATAATTCTACTCCATATATAACATATATATAATTATATATAATTCTACTAAATGTATCATTAAATCCATCATAGTATAATGTATATTAGTATAAATTCTAAAAAATAAAATAATTATAAAAAAATAAAAAACAAAATATTCTATATCTATCTATTCTATCTATAACTATAATCTATATATTATTATAGA